AGAGGAGCACCATCGTATGCAGAGAGCTTTGAGCCAGACGCAAGGGGTGTGGGACATGGCTTGGAGTTTTGCATATGAGTGCGATCAAGCACATCCAAGGTGTATTTAGTCTGAGTCAAGACTAGAGCAGTCGAGTTTGGCTTCGATTTCCAAGAAGAAATGAAGATCACCAAGATCTTTCATGGCGAAGTGCGTACCCAGTCGCTGAATGAAAGAAAGGGGGTTCAAAGCTTGCTGACTAGGCAAGGAACGAAGGAGGTGAAAGACAACTCGCCCTACTAATCGATAAGGAAATCCGAGGAGGCGAGACTGAAAAGGAAAATGGAATTCGTAGTTAGAAAGAAAAAGAATGAGTAGGGCTGTGACAGTGTGGATCGTCGCAGTATAGGTTTTCTATCATTTGGCCTACCCGGCCCTGTTCTGTACCCTTTCAGCAGGAGGCCAGGCAATAAGAGTAGTCTCGGCAGACTTCTTCCACCTCGATAGTTCATAGTGTAACAATAGCAAGTCGCCTTGACCCTACAAAGAAAACGAAAGGGATGCAAGCAAGGAATCAGCTCCGGCTCGACCCAATTTCACAATATAAATAAAGGGGGTCTGAAAGTATGATATGATTTGGCTCAAGCTCAAACTCCCAAAACAACCAGAGAATAAACACGGAGCAAGAAGGAAAACCATTGAGCTTTCCTCGGCAACTTTCCCTTGTTAAGATAAGAGTATGGGCTGAAAAGAGCGCTTTGTATAGGTTGGGTTTGCTGGGCTTCCAGACAAGGAAGATGAAGAGAAAAGTGTCGAAAGCAACAAGCAACGGATTGGATTACCTTTTCAAAATCCATAAAAGAAGGTTTTGAGCACTAAGCAAACTCCGTCCTAGGCCTCCTTCTAGTCCGACTTCCTAGGTGGTAGCATGTCAGGCTCAGTGCATCCTTTATCCTGTTCTATTTTCTCAGCTTCTTGCTCCTTGAGCTACAAATTCTGGCTGGATCTGCAACTCCCTCATGTAATCCACCCTCTCCTTGTCATGGCCCATCATCTCATTGGTCGACTATGATATCAATTTAACGAGAGATGGTAGGTCCATCTTCCGCAAATCAATGATCGACTGCGTCCGGACCTCGTCCCCCTCTCAGACCTCTTCTTGTGTAATTGCCTCTGGTGGTATATGGTTGTTCTGTAGGGAAGACTTGGTGGACGTGGAAGTTCTTCCTCACTCATCGCAGGCGTTAAACGTTATTATTAGGCGGGAAAGTGAAATTGATTGTCTCTTTACTGCCATTTACGCTAATCCTAATCCAGCTTCTAGAGAGGAATTGTGGGAGTACTTGCATTGCAAGGTCTGTCCAGAGCTCTCCAAATGCCATGGTTGGTTGCTGGGGATCTCAATCAAGTGGCGGCCAGTGATGAGAAGAGGGGGGGAGCACCCGTGGTTCAGAGAAGGTGCTAAAATTTTGTTAACTGTTTGAATGCTTGCAACCTGTTTGATTTTGGATTCACAGGGCCTGGGTACACTTGGATAAATTCTAGAAAGAGGGGATGGACTATCAGGGAAAGGTTGGACAGGGCACTTTGTAATGCCCAATGGACAGAGTTGTTTCCAGAAGCTTGGGTGAGGCATTTACCCCGTACACACTCTGACCATTGCCCTTTACTAATCTCCTTGGATAGTCAAGTTCCCTCGCGAGCCAGTCGCCCGTTCCGCATGGAAGCGGCTTGGTTTACGCATCCTGGGTTTGCAGATGTGGTCAGGCAGAATTGGACCTCTGAGGAGGGGGATCTTATTAGCCAGATGGAGGAGTATTGCTTGAATCCACCCATGCTTCAATTGCTCTTGAGTCGGTACCCGAGATAAAGAAGGCACCTGGTCCCCCGCCTTCAGTGGATCTCTTTCTCCTCGTGCATGCCTCTTCCGTCGATGACGTGATCTCTGAAATTCGATCGATTGGAGTCGGGTCATGATCTCATTCCTCCCCTCAATACTCGGGTTAGTTCTTTCCGCCGATGAGGAAAGCAGCTTCTCTTCTGTTGTTTCATTCCGTTCCGTCAAGGCCACTGGGTGGACTACTTTCTCCGGTTTTCCTCTGACTAGTCCCTTGGTACTGGCAATCGATAGAACAGGAATGCCGTTCAAAGAAAACAAGTAGCTTATCTCAGGTAGCTTAGGGGAACTTGTTCTCGTTCCTCTGGTTGGGTTAGCTCTTTAGACCGATAGAAGAGGAGACCAGTAAAAAGAACTAGTCTAAGGCTTGGGAACGGGTTCTGCGATTTGGTAGTTGAGACGGCACACGTTCAATAAGGCAATAGTTTCAGCAAGGGAATAGTCTCGGGCTTTAATAGAACAAGTAAGCTGTTCAGAAAAATGCATAGGAACTCTGCTTTTCTTTGGAAAGAAACCTCGAGTTGGCAGTAATGAGTGATCGAGTTACGTATCGACTCATAGGTTTGTACAGGCAACCTGTTCCAAAAAATCAAAGAACATGGGACTTGGCAAGAGCAGGGGAGCTACTCCTCTCTGTCGATACTCGATTTCGCCCTCATTCCACTGAAGAAGCCAAGGTTTGGGCTCGGTAAGGAGCAAGGCGGAACCCAGAATCAAAATGGCGGTCAGGCTTGTCTTCCCCAACAGCGGAAGGCGAAGCTTGGGAAATTTGGTGGAGCCAAGGAGTCACCGAGCCCATCCCTTGGATAGAAAGAGAGGGAGGGCAGAGCTTTTGGTTTTTTCATGTTGTAAAATAGTTTCACAATTTTAATAGATGGCGAGTGCCTGATCGAATTGATCGGGTCATGTAGGAACAAGGTTCAAGTCTACCGGTCAGTTAGGATGCCTCAGCTGCATACATCACTGCACTTCCACTTGACACCTATCGTAATGAGGCTCGTCTCGCCGTGACCTTCTCTTGCATTCTCAAGACTTCTGTCGCTCCATCCCCGCAGGGGCTGAGAACCCGTCGCTGTCTCGGCTGTGCTACCGGAGGCTCTGGGGAAGTCGGAATAGGAGAGCACTCATCTTGGGGTGGGCTTACTACTTTCCATCAGTAAATCAAAAAGCAAGGTAGAATAGCATCAGTCAAGCTCTCACGCGCGCAATAGACTCTATCAGACTAGGAATCTGTTACCGTTCCCTAACCCAAAGAGGTTAATCGATGCAACTGCACTCTGTCTTGTGTTTCCTTGAAAGACTAGCTCTTCCTTACTCGTTGTTTAGCCGGAAGAAGCTGCCCGCTCGTGCTTCTTTCGAGTGAGATGTCCATCCCAGGCAACCATCTCTTCTTTGGCATTCCCGTATCCGTCCAACCTTGATCTGCTACTCTCATTTCAATCCGCTACTTCCATGATCCATGTGGCAAGGTATGGTTTCTCACTTTAGCTAGGGACAAGTAGTTGGATGCAGTGACAGAGCAATCGGAATCCGTACTTTGTCATCGTCCTACCTCTCTTTGTCTCTTTCAATCACATACGTAGGGAACAGAAAAAGAGGGGCCCTGTGGAAAACGGATGCCGCTCTTCTGGTAGCCTTTGTTTGCTTCATCGGAGTCTCCTTTGCTTGGTTGTTTAGTTCCGTAGCCATTTTATAGCGACAGTTAGATGCCAGTTTGGCTAACGAGAGGGGATTGACGGATAAGGGTAAGTCAAAGTCCTGATATGGTTTAACCAGAAAGAGAGTAGGCTTATTGAAAGGGGAGAGTGACCTTAGCTCACTCGGCTTATGGATCATTACCATTGCCATGGAGGCTAAGAGAAGGGAGCGTAGGGCTAAGAGGGTCTCGTACTTACCTACACCCCAAGCTTTCTGCCTTCCCTGCCCTTTATCGTATGACTCTGAAAGGGAAGAATTCAACAAGCACCTTCTAATTACTAACTCTTTACGGGCGTGCAAGGCTCGCTGGAATCAACAACCACGAGATAAGGAAAACTCTGTGCCTAGGTTCCCTCGTTGAAGGACAGCCGGGAACGATGACTCCGGAGGGAGATAGAAAGAACCATCCTACCTTCTGTACCAGTCAAGTGAATTTCACCTATGATGCGAGGCCGCTTCTCACTCAAGGGTTTTTTCCTGGGTTTCATCCCAGTTTTCACCTGTTTTTCCTTATTCGCTGCCCTCTCTTGTGCTCCCTCACTAGCTGCTCTCTCTCTGTAGAGCCCAATAGTCCCGGAACGTCACTAGCGTCAGCCGAGACAGCAACCTGAGCCAGCGTTAGCCCGGAACAAGGATTTTTCTCTGAAGCAGGACTTGACTCTGCAGCTAACTCGCCTACCAGGAAAGATTTGCTTTGATCTGGCTAAGAATTCTTACTGTTCGAGAAGGCTTTCTAAAACCAAGTCCCAAAGTGCTTGCTTTCACCCGGGTCAAGGTCAATCCGGTCTCCGTCTGGCAGTAGGTCGCCAAAGAAGTCAGTGAGAGCCCGGAAAGGTGGAGATAAATGTATTTCGTTGTCTGGATTTCATCCTATTCCTGTAACCGGGTTTTAGTAAGTACAGTAGTAGTTGTTGGATCCTAGCGAGCGAGACGAGAGGAGAGTTGTTTCATGATAAGGAGAGTTGCTTGGTTTCGGCCTTCTTTTCTTGTTTTGTTGCAAGACCGAGGGCTTCAGACCCAGAATTCAACCTAGCCAACTTTGGTGTCGAGCCCAGTCCCCTTCCTCTTCCGATTGATTGATGGAGATGGAGTTAAGGAAGGATGAGAGGAGCGCACGCCTTCGATAGTCCAATCGGGAAGTTGAGCTTTCTTGCCATAAGCGGATTTCCGGCTTGCTTGAGTTCGCCATCCTCTTAGGTAGACCGGCCCCTATTATTCATTCAATAGGCGGGCAGGGAAGCCCAAAGAGTTCCACCTCTTCTCTTTAATAGGTATGTATGACCGCTTGTTCCATTGCTGAAATAGAAAAGAAAGTCAAGCAGGTGCTCGTAACATAAGACAAGACTGGTGATTCATCCAATCAATCAATAAGGATCGAAGCGGCCGTAAGAAAGGACTTGCCTAGCCTCTCGCCCAGTAATAGAGT